AAAAAAGGATCCTTTGCTCCAATGTTTCAAACCACTGCATTCTTTACTTTCTGGTGACATTTTTTGAAGAATTGAATCCATTGATTGATTCATAGTATCCGTTGTTCTCCATAGTATGAACGGCCTCTTCCGAATAAAAAAAAAAGGAAATTTTCACTGTGATGAGATATTAAAGATAATAAATAAGGATTTTTATATGCAATGCACAAAAACTTTTTTTTTTATAAATTTGTTAAAGAAAAGAAGTCCTATTTGCTCAATGAGTTATCCCCTCCCTTTTTGTTTGTCCACTACTTCTTATGAATATGAATCTAAACAAACAAGTTTGATTTGTTCCAATAGACCTGGAAAATAAAATAAGAATCTTTGACGAACTAGATCAAGAATCATTATTATTTCCACACAATAAAACGGTGGAAATAATAATGATTCTTGTGTGGAAGATTAGGAAGACGAGTAATCCCTCCTAGAATAATTTGTTCCTTCCATTTATATCTTGTCGTGTATTTTCCTCCTACTTATGCCTATTTAAGTATATTTAAGTATTAGAATTCGATTCTATTAGGTACAATAGAATACAAAACGAGTGATGCATTACACAGCATTTACAATCTGACAATAAAGGGCCTGGTATAGTTACACCACTCCAACTTTGATCGAAAAAAAAAAGGGTCAAGTGGCCCTTTTCACAATATAATATACATACTATTACTAGGAACTAGTAATACGATACAAGCAATTCACGGCATCTCGCAGAAAAACAGTATAAACAAAGGAAGCAAAAAAGGGCTTTCCATGATTTTTTTTGGATCATACATAATCATAATTGCGTTGATCAACCAAAACTCGGCTCTTTTTACGAACTTGATGAATCCGTGCATCTAGAAATTCATTTCGGACAATTGAACTTTCTCAAACTGTTTCTTTTTAAGAACCAAAAAGATTTGTGCCAGAGTAACAGATGCCAAGAAGAACAACAAACCTTGGACACGTAATGGATCTTGAAGTACTATTTCTGCATCTCCCTGACCAAATCCACCCACATTCGGATTACTTGTTAATGGTTGATCAAGCTTGATGGATTCACCTTCTGAAACAAGAAGTTCTGGCCCTGGAGGTATAATATCAACCACTTGGTGTCCATCCGATGCATCAGCTATGGTTATTTCATACCCCCCTTTTTCTTTACGTACTATCCTACTTACTATACCTGTTGCTGTAGCATTATAAACTGTATTATTACTCTTGCTCCCATCGGGATAAATCTGACCCCTTCCCCTGTTCCCACCTACGTATATGGGATATTTTAAGAAGTGAACGTCTTTCCTAGTAGCGGGGTCCGGGGAAAGAATGGGAAAGACAATTTCACTATATTTCTGACCAGGAACAGGACCTATCACAAGAATATTTCTTTTATTGGGGCGATAGCTCTGTAAAGACAAATTGCCCATCTTTTCTTTGATCTCGGGAGAAATACGATCGGGGGGAGCTAATTCGAATCCCTCGGGTAAAATAAGAACAGCCCCCACATTCAAAGCCCCCTTTTTACCATTAGCAAGAACTTGTTTCAGTTGCATATCATACGGGATTCGAACAACTGCTTCAAATACAGTATCAGGAAGCACAGCTTGTGGAACCTCAATATCCACGGGCTTATTAGCTAAATGGCAATTGGCACATACAATACGCCCAGTTGCTTCTCGTGGATTTTCATAACCCTGCTGCGCAAAAATAGGATATGCATTTGAAATAGATGTCCGAGTGATTACATATATCATGATCAATACGGAAATGGATCGAGTCATCGGTTCCTTTACCCAAGAAAAGGTATTTCTATTTTGCATGGTCCAATCATTGATCCCGGAAATTTCTACAATAAATTAGGTAGGTAGCTAGTATAGTTCCCTATCCACGATTCTGCCATTGGACTGGAATAATTGTACTGGAATATAGAGGAATCGAATCCCCTGCACGGATGTCAGATTTAAAATGGTTTGTTTATGTACGAAGTAACATTATGATTTGATTGATATCCGCGGATCAAATGAGTTCTTCATTCATTCATTGAATGATAAATCACTACAAGTGAAGGAGATACGCGGTTTAAATAATGGAAGATCCAATATTTTAAAATTGTATCTAGAATGACTGGAAAAGTGGAAACAAGACCTGATATAATTTGATCGTTAAGAGCAAATCCAAAATCTTTGTAGACCAAACCAATCATGAGTTCCCAACCGTGGGGCGAATGGAATCCGATACATAAATCAGTTAATAAAAGAATAGAAAAAGCTTTTATTGTGTCGCTTAAGTTATACAGGAATTCCTGAACCCAAGAATTAAGAATGCCAAGTTCTTCATTACCCAGAATAGAATAACCACTTAAAATAGCGAAACAGATTATATTTGCCGAGAAATGCAAAATTATATGGATATGATCTTCATTGTGTATTTTGACCAATTGTATCGTTTCTTTGTGGATTCCTATACGACGCTTTTGTATCTGTGTCTCCGGGTACTCCTTTATCATTTCGTCCAACAGAAAGAGTTCTTCTAATTCTATAAATCTTTCTAGAACGTTCTTCTCTTGAATATCATTCAAAAAAGTTTCGGATTGCCTGGTATTCCACCAATTAGTAACCCAAAGTTCCAGACTTTTATTAAATGAGAAAGAGATCCACCACGGAAAAAAGACTATAGATGCAAGATATGGGATAGGAGTCAATGCTTTTTTTTTTTTCACTTTTAATCTGTTCTGTGAATTGTTAATGAACCTACTCCATTCATCGACTCCGTCTGATCTGATATTTCTATGAAGCATGAGTTCGACAACAAGGTATGGAACCTATGGATCTGATCTAGTCCCTCTTTTTTTTTTTTAATTGTTTAGCCCTTGGATCTAGAAGAGATATAGAAATAGAAGTTCGAATTAAAGGTCAGTTTCGAATCGAATCAAGAAATTCTAAAATTTTGTTCCCTGATATCTCAGCTCAGATATCTCCATTGGTCAAATTGAACCAATTGCATCTTCATTTGTTTCTTTCAATGAATGCCCGAAAGGCCCACTTCAAAGTAATGAATATTATTCGGATTTCGAGACAAAAGAATTCCCTTGGATCAATCCATTATTTCGAAATGTTTCACTAGCTAACCATAACCATAGCCCAGGAATAATTGAGGGGATATTTCCGAAGAATATTGATGATGAAATCCGAAATGGCTCGGAAAATGAGAGAGAAATTGGATGCTTATGAGAGATCCAATTGTTTGGTTATAAAGGAGCAAAAGGAGGGATAAAAAAAAAAATAAAGATCGATTGAAAAAGGAGAGATAATTTATGAGAGATGATCCATCCGTATCTAACGTATCAATTCAACAAAATATTGGGCCTAAAAAGATGAATTCTGTACTGTATTCTTACTGTATTCTGAAATGTTCTGATATGTATGATGAATACATACTTTACTTATTAGACTTGTTACTAGTATAAAAGAATTGAGTTGAGTTCCATATGCATAAAAAAAGGTTTTGTTGGACAAAACTTGCTTCTTCTTCTTAATTATGGTTGTTCCATATATGCCCGCCTGCCTTATTCTATGGGTCACAATGGTAAAGGGAATGGGGAAAATAGAATCGAACATATTCTATTTTGCTCGAATGAACGCTCTGAAAAAACTTCAGTTATTTTTAATTTTTAAAGGGGATTCCTGAGTTCCCTCCCTCATGCTGAGAAAGCATTCATTATTCAGTTCATTTCAAAATACTTCAATTGGTACGCGCAAGAAATAGGCCGATTCGGCAGCTTTTTGTTCAATTTCTCGTGGAGTCAAATTCTCATCAGTACGAGTCAAAGGAATGGCTCCCTGGCCTCTGATTTCCATATAAAGGACACGACGAGGATAAAGACCCCCTTTAACTTCCATTCTGATCGACTGGATATCTCTCATAAGGAATCGGAGGAAGATGCGACGATTTATTCCAGGAAATCCCCAACGAAAAATACACACCATTTCTTCCTTTCTATCGAATCGATCATAACCACTACCTACATTCCACAAAATTGTGGACCACAAATAAGAACTGATGAACAGACCGGCAATTCCATAGAAAGACATCACGATCCCTTGAGGGAAAAAAATTATTTGCTGAGACGGGAATAAGGATATGAGATTCCGACCAAGATAACTGGAAGTTCCAACCAATAAGAATCCTAGTGAGCCTAAAAAAAGGATACAGGCCCAACAGAAATTACTTGTTTTTCGAGACCCCGCTATAAGTTCTATCCATATACGTTCTGATCGCCAGTTCATACTCGATCTAGTTGCATTCTATTAGAATTGAGAGAATAAGCCAAATGAATTTGACTTTACTATTTTTTTTTTGCTCCCGAAGTAACTCTCATCAACTAGCACTATTATGATGTAAACCATTAGGAGTAATTCATAGAATTGGTTAGATATAAAATAATAACATCCCCTTCATATTCATATGGTCCCACTATGTATATATCTACATAACATGTAGATACATTGACTTTCTATTTCAGATCCGCTGATTTATTTATTTTTTTTTTAACAGCTATACCCGCATATACATGCATTATTCCACTAAATAGATATCCGTATTATGATCCAAGTCCAAGTGTTAAAATAAATTGATGAGATTTGGTCCTGGTCCCATCGGGCCTAAACAATCTTGTTTTTTTGAACATGAAGAGATAAAGACGCCATTGCAATTGCCGGAAATACTAGGCCCACTAAAGGCACAAAAATAGAGGGTAAGTTGAGATCTGTCATAGAATAGGTGCCTCGGTTTAATATTTGTACCTGTTATAAAGATAAAGATATATTATGATTAAGTATATTCTAAGTATTATAAGTATATAATAAGTGCAAGGAATGCAGAACTAAATAAGTGTGCCTGTTCACCTTTCCACACGAAATATATGTATGATAATCCGCTTTATTATTCTCGTTCTCCTGTTCTTAATCCAAAGAGTTTCTTACGAGTTCCCGAAGGATTCGTTAGAATCCGCTCCAAGGGGGATTTATAGTACAAAATGTGGGTTCTCGGGAAATATAGAAAGATGCAACACTTCAATTATAGATTTGAATTATTCTATATTCTATCTATTAATACGTAAGAAGGGAAGATGAAATTCTTTTTATTTTCATTTTTAGAATTCTATTCCACGAAAGTCAGAATTCACTCTTTTCTCCTGTTGATGGAGGGTTCCTGATTACTAATCAGGAATAGAAATAGGAGAAAAATAGATTAGATCTGGAGAAAAAATGAAAAGTAATTCTCGGAAACTTCTGATTTTTACTATAGAACCAAACTTATGTCACCAAAGAAAACTCTATTCTTCTTATTGTGACTTTGATTCCGATGAACTAAAGTTCGTTACAAATAGTTGAGCCTAGTGCTTTGAATTTTGATTCAAGGGAAAGAAACCGTGTAGATGAAATAACTCACCCAGAACACCTTTTAAAGGATTACGTGGTACAATTAGATCGAATAAGCCCTTCTGGAATAAATACTCAGCCACTTGTGACCCGTCGGGTACTGTCTTATTCAATGTTTGTTCAATTACTCTTTTACCCGCAAATGCAATGTAGGCGTTGGGTTCGGCAATAATGATATCTCCCAACATACCAAAACTGGCTGTTACTCCACCGGTTGTAGGGGATGTAAGGACTGATACATAGAATAACTTTTTATTTGATTGATAATCATATAAAGCAGAAGAAATTTTAGCCATTTGCATCAAGCTCAAACTTCCTTCTTGCATGCGTGCTCCTCCAGAAGCACACACCATAATAACAGGTAGAGATCCATTAGTAGCATACTCGATTAACCGGGTTATTTTCTCGCCTACTACGGATCCCATACTGCCCCCCATGAACTGAAAATCCATAACCCCAATTGCTATAGGAATACCGTTTAGTTGACCTATGCCTGTTTGAACAGCCTCAGTTAAACCTGTCTTTCTTTGATAAGAATCGATACGATCTTTATAAGGTTCCTCTTCCGAGTGAAATTCAATGGGGTCAATAGAAACCATGTCCTCATCCATGGGCTCCCAAGTGCCTGGATCAATCGAAAGTTCGATTCTATCTGAACTGCTCATTTTCAAATGATATCCACATTGTTCACAAATATTCATTTTTGACTGAAAGAATTTCTTATAATTTAATCCATAACAACTCTCACATTGAATCCATAAATGTTTGTATTTTTTATTTATATCGAAATCATTAGATCTTCCTTTTATATTCAAATCACTGCCATTACCGCGAGTTTTTATACTAGAACTCCCACTGTCGCTACCACTTAAACTTTCACTACAAATGTAACTGTAACTATAAATGTAAGTGTCACTGTAATTGTCGCTACCACTTGAAATGTAACTATCAATACTGATTTCAGAGCGAAGATAACTATGAATGCTACTATTAATGTGAATATTCCAACTATATTTAGTATCATACGTGTAACAATCATAGTCGCGATTGTCACTCTTAGACCCACTATTCAGATAATTAGAAAAAGAACTTTCTAGTTCACTCAGAAAAGAACTCTCATTGTCAATCTCAAAAACCTGATTTTCAATATCAAAATATACGGAATAGCTATCACCATTACTATCCCTAACTAAAAAAGTGTCATCATAGATGAAACTCCCAATGTCCCTGACACCGAATAACTGATCAACATTACTGCAACTATAACTACCACTATCACCCCAACTATGAATGTTTTTATCCGTATCATTTAGAATGGGGCCTTCACTTATACCGGTATTTCCAATAGGACGACCAAGACTGTCCATTGATTTACTTAGCACACGCCAGTGTTCTAACTCCTCGTTAGACAACATCGAATTGAACCACCATTTTTCCATAGAGCCTTCCTGCCCCCCATTTGAATGAAAATACAATAGATGAATAGTCATTCGATGAATAATCAGTTTACTTTTACTATTTTATTTCCTGTCAGACATATACATATAGATTCAAGTACTAGGATCATTAACTAATAACGAGTCAGTATAAGTATTTAAGTATTTAAGAAATGCTTTTTTTTTGTGGGAATTCGGGGTATCAATTTACTATATTATATATGATGGAACGACCCTTTTCTTGAATTCTAATTCTAAATATAAGGAGAGGTTTCTCCCATGTTGTGTACAAATTCTCATCGAAAAGATAAATATTTCTTCCCTCCTATGAAAAATGAGTTTTCGTATTCTCTGGTATAAGAGAATAATAAGTTTCTATTGCAACACGGAATGAAAAGGACAATATACAGGATGGGTAGAAGGAGTTGTGACCCTTGGCTTGCTTGATTTATGGTCCGAAACTAGGGATATAAAATGACCCACCAATCCTAAGGATCCATAGGATTAATTATGGATCTAACAATAGAAGCATGGGGTTATTTAGTCTTAGATCTTATCTTGTATTTATATCTTGTATATATTAGGCAAAGTTATGCACA